CAAAGAAATTATATTCATTATGGAGGGTATAGCTGTAAAAAGAGGAAGAAGTCGAGCTACAAGAAAAATTCCCGCAGCTACCATAGTCGCCGCATGTATAAGAGCCGAAATAGGAGTAGGACCCTCCATAGCATCGGGTAACCATACATGAAGAGGGAATTGCGCAGATTTAGCAATCGCACCAACAAATAATAGGGAAGCACACAAAGTAAGAAATAAAGAATCGGCCCCCAAATTATTAGCTATTTCGAACAAATCCTGAAATTCAAAACTCCCCGTTACCCAATAAAGACCTAAGATTCCTAAAAATAAACCAAAATCTCCTACACGATTAGTTACAAAGGCTTTTTGACAAGCACTTGCCGCAAGAGGTCGTGTGAACCAAAAACCTATTAATAGATAGGAACACATTCCAACTAATTCCCAAAAAATATAAATTTGTATCAAATTTGAACTAGTAACCAATCCAAGCATGGAAGCATTAAAAAACCCCATATAAGCAAAAAATCTCAAATAGCCTCGGTCGTGAGACATATAATTGTCACTATAAATAAGAACAATTATTCCAACAGTAGTAATTAATATTAACATAATAGAAGTAAGTGGATCTATCAAGTATCCAAAATCTAAGGAAAAATCATTATTGATTGTCCAAGACCATACATATTGGTAGATAGGACTGCCATTTATTTGCTGAATAGACAGATCCGCTGAAAAAATCATAACTATACTTAATAATAAAACACTAGGAAAAGCCCATATACGACGAATATTTTTTGTTGCCGCCGGAACAAGGAGAAGACCCATCCCTATTGCTATAGGAACTGTAAGGGGAACTAAAGGTATGATCCACGCATATTGATATGTATGTTCCATAATAAAATTAAACTTTTTTTTATTAATTGTTTAATTGTTTCCGATTCACCAGCTCTTATATATTTTGAGGGGAGAAAAAAAGAAAGTAAATAAAATAAAGATATTAAAGGACTCTAATATATTTTATTTATTTAATTCTTAAAAAATTTTGAATATTCAAATCAAATTAAAGAAGTTACGATTGGTCAATAAAATTAAGTCAATGTTGAAAAGTTATTTTATTACTTAATTATTATTATTACATTATTACAATAATAGAAATCTAATTTAAATCCATATAAAAAAATGATACCAAAACAAAATAAGTACTTGATTCTGATAGGATTCTACGATCCCCCCAAAACCGATAACCATAAAAAGGGTCTCTCTTTTTTTTTTTTTCATTTATATATCCGGGGATACCATGGCTATATATACGAATGCATATATGGGATAATATATAGATACAATAAATATAGGGTATAGATGATTTAGAGTAGTAGTAAAAATATTAATATATATTATATAGTAAGTTAGTAAGTACTAGCCGGTATAAATCATTCTTTCTTCGGATATTACATATACATTTAACTATTACTAATGAATAACCTCCGTATTTTTAAATAGCGGTTCCGAAAAAAAGTATTCGTAAAAATTTTTGGAAAAATAAAGCATATTGATCATCGATAAAAACTTTTTTATTTAGCAAAATAACTTTCCACCGAGAAGGGGATTATAAAAGTTTTTTTTTTTGAGAAGTGAGAAGTCAGCAAAAAATAAAAATGAATGGTGTATAAAAAATGGAAATTATGGACATGGATTGAGAACATAATTATCTAGTTTAACTCTTCAATTCCATAAAAACTTAAGTCGCGTGAAGGGCCATTGAATTATTAAAACTAACACCATATCACACTACAATTAAGGTAATGATTATTATTGAACGTTCAAATAGGGAAGGGGAAGGGATTAGAAAGATGTTTTTTATTGTTTTCTCAAGATATTGCATTGAATTGAGCCCTTCTCCTTCAATCTCGACGATTGAAGATAGATGTACTATTATGATTTCGTCGAGCAAGCCGCTATGGTGAAATTGGTAGACACGCTGCTCTTAGGAAGCAGTGCTAGAGCATCTCGGTTCGAGTCCGAGTGGCGGCATCTTATAAAAAAAATACTAGTAAACTAAATACTATAAAAACTCCTATAATGTATAGAATTAAATTCCGGATTTCCAGTCCATTGTTGGGGGACATCCTTATTTTAGGACTTTTTATGATATTGTTTACTTTAGAACATATATTAACTCACATTTCTTTGTCGATTGTTTCCATTGTAATTACTATTTATTTGATGAACTTATTAGTTCACGAAATCGTAGGGCTATATGATTCGTCGGAAAAAGGAATGGTAGCCACTTTTTTATGTATAACAGGATTATTAGTTATTCGTTGGATTTATTCAGGACATTTACCCTTAAGTGATTTGTATGAATCATTAATGTTCCTTTCGTGGAGTTTCTACATTATTCATATGATTCCCTATTTTAGGAACCATAAAACTCATTTAAATGAAATAACTGCACCGAGTGCTGTTTTTACCCAAGGATTTGCTACTTCGGGCCTTTTAGCTGAAATGCATCAATCCACAATATTAATACCTGCTCTACAATCGCAGTGGTTAATGATGCACGTAAGTATGATGATATTGAGCTATGCAGCTCTTCTGTGTGGATCATTATTATCAGTAGCTCTTCTAGTCATTACATTTCGAAAAAATATCAATATTTTTTCGAAATGTAAAAGAAATCATTTACAAATTGGTACATTTTCCTTTGTCGAACTTAAATACGCCAATAAAATAAGCAATGCTTTAAAATTAAAAAACAAAAAATTGAAAGCATTTAGAAATTATCGTAGGTATCAATTAATCCAGCAATTGGATTGTTGGAGTTCTCGTGTCATTAGTCTCGGATTTTTTTTTTTAACCGTAGGTATTCTTTCAGGAGCAGTATGGGCTAATGAGGCATGGGGATCATATTGGAATTGGGACCCAAAAGAAACTTGGGCATTTATTACTTGGACAATATTCGCAATTTATTTACATACTAGAACAAACGAAAATTTGCAAGGCTCCAATTCTGCAATTGTGGCTTCTATGGGATTTTTTATAATTTGGATATGCTATTTTGGAGTAAATCTATTAGGAATAGGGCTGCATAGTTATGGTTCATTTGCATTAACATCTAATTGAAGAAAAGGTCTTACAAATCCAATACGCAATATATGGGAATAGTATATATAAAGAAAGTTTGTATGGGTTTTTAAGAACCGTTTGAATCAAGTAGTGATTCAAACGGTTCTTAAAAACCCATACAAAAATACTTATTTCGTTTTCATTGTACAACGAACTATTAAAAAAATGATAATTTTTTTCTATCTTTTTATATGTTATATTTTACTTATTTATGAAAACGATCTATAAAAGTAATTAGATATAATAGCTTCGACCTTGTCAATTGATAGTGAGAGAACGAAATCCGGATAAATGCCAATACCTATTACGGGTAAAAAGATACAGATTGAAACAAAGAGTTCTCGCGGCCCAGAATCAAAAAAATGATAATTTGGAAAATAAAATTGCTTGTATCCATAGAACATTTGACGTAACATAGATAATGAATAAATAGGAGTTAATATCATTCCAATTGCCGTTACAAAAGTTATTAGGATTTTGGGGATTAAAAGATATTTTTGGCTCGTAATTAGTCCAAAAAAGACTACCAACTCTGCAACAAACCCACTCATTCCAGGCAATGCAAGAGAAGCCATCGAGAAGCTACTGAACATTGTAAATATTTTTGGCATTGGAACAGCTATTCCTCCCATTTCGTCAAGATAAACAAGACGTATTCTATCGTAACTCGTTCCTGCCAAGAAAAAAAGCGCAGCACCAATAAATCCATGAGATATCATTTGTAAAATGGCGCCATTGAGTCCTGTATCAGTTATGGAACCAATTCCTATAATTATGAAACCCATATGAGATACGGAAGAATAGGCAATTCTCTTTTTTAAATTGCGCTGACCCGGAGATGTTGAAGCTGCATAAATTATTTGAATTGCGCCTACTATCATCAACCAAGGAGAAAATATAGAATGAGCACGGGGTAATAATTCCATATTAATCCGAACCAATCCATATGCTCCCATTTTTAATAAGATTCCGGCTAAAAGCATACATGTACTGTAATGTGCTTCTCCATGGGTATCTGGTAACCATGTATGTAGAGGTATAATCGGTAATTTGACAGCATAAGCAATAAGAAATCCAAAATATAATATTATTTCCAACGCCACCGGATACGATTGATTGGCTGATGTTTCAAAATTTAATGTTGGTTCATTGGAACCATATAAACCCATACCCAGAACTCCCATTAAGAGAAAAATGGAACCCCCTGCGGTGTACAAAATAAACTTTGTAGCTGAGTACAAACGTTTTTTCCCCCCCCACATAGATAAAAGTAGGTATACAGGAATTAATTCTAACTCCCACATGATAAAAAAAAGTAAAAGATCTCGAGAAGAAAATAATCCTATTTGACCGCTGTACATTGCTAACATGAGAAAATGGAACAATCTCGAATCTCGAGTAACTGGCCAAGCCGCTAAAGTAGCTAAAGTAGTGATGAATCCCGTGAGTAAAACGGGTCCTATGGAAAGTCCATCGATTCCTAATCTCCAGTGAAAATCAAAAAAATGAATCCATTTATAATCCTGTTCTAATTGGATTAATGGATCGTCGAATTGGAAATGATAACAAAATGCATAAGACGTTAGAAGTAGTTCTAATATGCATATACAAATAGTATACCATCGAATAACCTTATTTCCTCTATGAGGGAAAAAGAAAATGAAAGTACCCGCGAATATCGGCAAAACAGCAATTATTGTTAACCAAGGAAAATCATTCGTGGTAAAGACAAGATACACTTTGACCAGAAAAACCCGTGCTCGAAAAAAAATAATATAATTTATCGAGTACGGGTTTTTGTCGGTAAAGATAAAAAATGGATTCAAGTGGAATTTTCTGGAACGTATTAATAAGCTAGACCCATGCTACGAGTTGTCTCATGCCATAAATAAACCCGGACACTTAGGAAATCGGTTGGACAGGCGGATTCGCACCTTTTACAACCTACGCAGTCTTCTGTTCTTGGAGCAGAAGCAATTTGCTTAGCTTTACATCCGTCCCAAGGTATCATTTCTAATACATCCGTGGGGCATGCTCGTACACATTGAGTACATCCTATACATGTATCGTAAATCTTTACTGAATGTGACATTGTAGCTATAATTTTTTTTTTAACACCATAAATTTTCGATCTAGTAAAGTAGTAAATTAATTATATATTGTAGACACTAGACGAATCAATGATTTCGATTTACCAGAACCAACCAATTTCTGGATCTGCTCATGAAAGAGGGACAAGATACTTTGATTTATTACGTTTTAGCAAAGAGCACCATATCATATGCTTATGTCACACATACCTATTATTTAATTTATATGTATATGATTATTTATTCAACAAATTAGATTGATTGATACGGGTTGATTTTCTGTTACGATGAATTGATGAAACAATAGCTAACCCAATGGCTGCTTCAGCAGCTGCAATTGCTATAACAAAAATCGAGAAAACATCTCCTTTTAATTGGCGACTATCAAATAAATCCGAAAATGTTACAAAATTTATATTAACTGCATTCAGTATAAGCTCAAGACACATAAGCGCTCGAACCATATTTCGACTTGTAATCAATCCATAGATACCGATGGATAATAAATAGGCACTCAAAACAAGTACATATTCGATCATCATTGATCAACCCCTCATCAATCTCGATTCATTTCAATATGAACAAAAATTCAACCGATTCAATTAATTAAAATAAAATATAAAAAGTACGTAATGTAATTTAAAGTAAGGTATTGTTAATAGATAATAGATACAACTAAGAGCATTTCCATTTTTGAATTTTATCCATGAACAATAAATAGAATTTAAAGAAAAGAGAAAGTCCTTATTAATATTAATAGTAATTATAAGTATTTAGTACTGACGGGCCATAGCAATTGCGCCTATCAAGGAAACTAAAAGAATTATCGAAATAAGTTCAAATGGCAGAAAAAAATCTGTTGATAAATGAATCCCAATTTGTTGACCATTATTTATCAAGTCCTGCTCTATAATCTGGTTTGATCTTGTAGTCCAAAGAATCCCATACCATGACGTATCTAGGATAGTGGTAATTAGTGAAACAAAAATACTTGTACAAACCAATGAAGTCACCCCATCTCCAACGGTCCAAAAAAGATGGAAATCTTTGTAATATTCTGAACCATTGATGAACATCACAGCAAATACAATTAATACATTTATTGCTCCCACATAAATAAGAAGCTGTGCAGCAGCTACAAAATGAGAGTTCGATGGAATATGGAATAAGGATGTACAAACAAGAACCAATCCCAATGAAAAGGCAGAAAAAATGGGATTGGTAAGTAATACCACTCCTAGACCTCCCGCTATAAGACCCAATCCCAAAAAAACCAAAAGAAAATCGTGTATTGGTCCAGGTAAATCCATTCTATGTAAAATAAAAGATAAATTCAGTCGAAATTTTTCATGATATGATTGGCCAACCCATAAAAAAAAGAAGTTACCCTAGAATTCTATTTTTTTTTTAATGTTCCCGTATTGATATTGAATTAAATATAATGGGGTGGAGTTGATGTAGATACACTTATTAATTGAATGGTTGAATACCATTTCTATATCATATCCGTTTCTCTATCCGAAAGTTTCGTTCGATTATATATTATTATATTAATTATTATTATTATAATAATCATCACGGATAAGATATATATATGAATTTTTAATCAAAAAGAAAACCACTATTCTCATCACTCGATAGTTAGGATTTTTAGTTATTGACCAAGGAAATGAAAGAAGCTTCGCTACTTTAGATCAAAACTTACTCAATTGGTAATTGTTCTTGAATCAAGTGGTTTTCCCATGGCTTTTGTGATTTGAGTCGAATTCATAATTGTTCGAATTGTGTAATCTCCAATTACTGGCATCGGTAACCGACCCAAAGCAATTTGATTATAATTCAACTCGTGACGATCATAAGTAGAAAGCTCATATTCTTCAGTCATTGATAAACAATTCGTTGGACAATACTCAACGCAGTTACCGCAAAATATACAGATTCCAAAATCAATACTGTAATTAAGCAAGCGTTTCTTTCGAATATCCGTTTCCAATTTCCAATCAACAACAGGTAGATCTATAGGACATACCCGAACACATACTTCACAAGCAATGCATTTATCAAATTCAAAGTGGATTCGACCGCGGAAACGCTCCGATGTGATCAATTTTTCATAAGGATATTGAATAGTTACAGGTAAACGATTCGCATGGGATAAGGTAATCATAAAACTTTGACCGATATACCTTGCAGCCCTTACTGTTTGTTGGCCATAATTTAGGAACCCAGTTACCATGGGGAACATATCTTGCATATCTATGAATAATTTGATGTTTCTTTCTCTTGTTTGAGAAAAGTTATGAATCTAGAATATCCTGTGCCTTTACAATGAAAAGAGTTGGGAAGAAGTTGTCAATAATAGATTACCTAAAGAAATAGGTAAAAGAAATTTCCACCCAAGATTTAATAGTTGGTCCATTCTCATTCTAGGTAAAGTCCATCTTGTTGTGATAGGAATGAACAGGAACAAATAGGCTTTAGCTAATGTAATAAAGATACTAATTGTCGTTCCAAAGACTCCACCCATTTCATTTATTCCTAAAAGCTCAGGAATTAATATGTACGGAATAGAGAAATTCCAGCCGCCCAAGTAAAGAACTGTTACAAATAATGAAGAAACTAGTAGATTGAGATAGGAAGCAACGTAAAATAAACCAAATTTTATACCAGAGTATTCGGTTTGATAACCTGCTACTAATTCTTCCTCTGCTTCTGGTAAATCAAAAGGTAATCTTTCGCATTCTGCTAGGGAAGAAATTAAAAAAACAGCAAACCCTATAGGTTGGCGCCAAAGATTCCAACCCCAAAAACCATACTTTGACTGTGCCTCAACTATATCAACTGTACTTGAACTGTTAGATAATCATAGTCGGTGAGAACATCACTATTCCCATCGCTATTGCAAAACCGTACATGAGACTTAAGCTTCATACGGCTCCTCGATGGCCACAAATAAATCTAAGGGCAGGTTCAATATTATCTCGATATATATATACTTGTCTTATAGGGTAGATAGAGTAAAGATACATCGGAGAGTCCAAAATTAGACCAACGCAATTCTGTCTGCCATAATAACAAAAAAATGCTTCTGAATTGATCTCATCCTTTATAATTTCATTTTTTTTGTTCAGTAATAACTTAACACTTCAATAAAAATACTCGTTATATCGCGTTGTATCAATAGATATTTCTACTCATTTCTTTCGATTACAAAGAAGAATTAGACATTCTATTAGTTCATGAATCACGATAAGAATTTTATCTGTATTAATATGGATAAATAAAATCTAAGGGTTCCTTCGTTCCTGATAGTAATTTGTTTAATCAGTGGGTAGGAGTATACTCTGGATCGGGATCGCGGGGAAGTACTTCTTGATCATTTCTACCAACGTAAAGCCCCATTAGGATTCCTTTTATGTTATGCAGAAATAACTCTTGGATAACTTACTTACATTATCTCTATTATATTACTAATAAATCCTTTGTGTACCTTGGTATTCCTAACCACCCACTCATTTTTGTTCGACCCCCGGTATGGTAACATACAGCAGTAAAAACTCCATACAGTGAATCTTTTAGACCCGCTTCAAACTATGATGAGATGATTAGTCAACCAGTTTTGGGGTAACCCGTTTCTACTGTATTATATTTACGTCCGCTTAGCTTAACCCTTGTACCTAGGGAATGAGACTTAATCCTTTGACTGCCTATTTTTAAGCCGTTTTATTTCACTCATATAACTATCTGGTTTAGTTTATCGCCCCAAATGATGAATAAAAAATGAGGATATCTATTCAATACATTCATCAATACATTCAACCTTTTTCTTAGAACTAAATGAAATTATTTCCTAGAATGAAAATTAAATAAAAAAATAGGCAAAAAAAGTGCATGCCCTAACGAATCGCACGTAGAGATATTGATAATACGCATGGAGTTAATGGTATTTCATAACTAATCGATTGAGCAGCAGCTCGTAGACCACCTAAAAAGGAATATTTATTATTTGATCCATATCCTGACATAAGAAGTCCAATAGGAGCAATACTGGAAATGGCAATCCATAAAAAAATTCCTATACTGAGATCGGCTAAAACAAGGCGATATCCAAAAGGAATTACTAAATAATTTAGTAAAATAGATATGACCGCTATAGATGGTCCGATACTGAATAAACGAATATCCCCTCTAGATGGGAGAAGATCCTCTTTAAAAAGTAGTTTGGTACCATCTGCTAGAGCTTGAAGAATTCCCAAAGGACCCGCGTATTCAGGCCCAATACGTTGTTGTACTCCTGCAGATATTTGTCTTTCTAACCACACAATTACCAGTACTCCTATTATGATTCCGAATACAGTAGTAAAAATAGGAACAAGTAACCATATGAGTTCATAAACCTCTTTTAAGGATTCCGATCTGGAAAAAGAATTGATAGCTTCTACTTTTGTCGTATCAATTATCATTTCAACGATCAACCTCTCCCATAATAATATCTATACTACCTAGTATTGTCATAATATCAGCCAATTTCATTCTTTTAACTAGCTGAGGAAGAATTTGCAAATTGATAAAACCGGGTGGACGAATTTTCCATCTCCAGGGAAAAACACTCCGATCTCCTATCAGAAAAATTCCTAATTCCCCCTTTGGGGCTTCTACTCGCACATAAAGTTCTTGTTTAGACAATTCAAAAGTGGGCGAAGGTTTTTTACTAATGAATCGATAATCAAAATCATTCCATTCGGAATCCTTTGTTCTATCAAAGCGCCGTACCTCTAAATTCTCATAAGGCCCCCCTGGAATTCCTTCCAGAGCTTGTTGAATTATTTTTATGGATTCCGTCATTTCACGGATTCGGACTAAATAACGAGCTAATGAATCGCCTTCTTTTTGCCATTGTACTTCCCAATCAAATTCGTCGTAACACTCATAATGATCAACTTTACGAAGATCCCATTGAATTCCGGAAGCTCGTAGCATTGGTCCCGATAAACCCCAATTTATTGCTTCTTCTCCGCCAATAACGCCCACCCCCTCAACTCGTTCCAAAAAAACGGGATTGCGCGTAATAAGCTTTTGATATTCAGTAACCCCTGTCAAAAAATAATCACAGAAATCCAAACATTTATCTATCCAGCCATAAGGTAAATCGGCAGCTACCCCTCCGATACGGAAATAATTATGCATCATTCGCATACCTGTGGCAGATTCGAATAAGTCATATATTAATTCTCTCTCTCGGAAAATATAGAAGAAAGGAGTCTGCGCACCGATATCTGCCATAAAAGGGCCGAGCCATAACAAATGAGAAGCTATCCGACTCAGCTCTAGCATAATTACTCTAATATAGCTCGCTCTTTTCGGTACTTGAATATTTGCCAACTGTTCTGGTCCATTTACTGTTATTGCTTCTGTAAACATCGTAGCTAAATAATCCCAACGTGTTACATAAGGAAGATATTGTATAATTGTTCGATTTTCTGCAATTTTTTCCATTCCTCTGTGTAAATAACCCAATATGGGTTCGCAGTCAATAACATCTTCCCCATCTAGAGTAACAATGAGTCGAAGAACCCCATGCATTGATGGGTGTTGAGGACCCATATTGACTATCATGAGGTCCTTTCTTGTAGTTGGTACAGTCATATATTTTTTACCCGATTCATTATTCCATGAATTGCTGAAAACTAAATGTAGTTTATCAAAATTCAAAAATATAATTTTTATTTAAAAATTTAAAGTAGAATAGAAATCTAATAAATCAAAGAATTCAAAACGAATTTTCAAATTAACTTAACGAGTTTTTGGCTCCCGAATATTCAATTGACTAATTAATTCTTTATAACGTACTCCATTTTTCTTTGACAAATAAGCCAGTAGCCGTTGGCGTTTTCCCAGAATTTTCCGCAGACCTCTCTGAGATAAATAGTCTTTTCTGTGCAATTCCAAATGGGAAGTAAGTCTACGTATCTTATTGGTGAAACTGAATACTTGAAATTCTGCAGACCCCCTATTTTCTTCTTGCGGAATAACCGAAATAAATAAATTTTTTAACATAATTAAAGAATCCTTTTTCCCTTTTTCTTTCGTTTTTACAGATATGTATTTTACTGATCAGTAATAATAATAAATGCTAGTCATTTTAATTTCTTATACACAACAATCTGGATTTATTCATATACTTCTTTATTTTTTTTTTTTTTATCAAATTCAATTAATCAATCCAATTTTCAATTTTATTCGCGGATATGGGTTCAAAGGATTGGTACATTTCTACAACACCCACAAAGAAGAATAGTTTGGACCCAAGATAAAAAGATTATGACGACTCATTCCTAGATATAATTGCTAAGATAAGGTCATTGAATCAGTATCATGTACCAGAATATAACACAAGGCGCATGCATATTTTTTTTTCTTCATCTTCATATAGTATACCAGATATGCCCGCTTGATCCGTAGAAATAGTACCATCAACTCATTATCAATCGTGGATACATATGTATCCTTAACATACTGAAACGACTACCATTATTGGTATCAAACCAATAGCGATTCATACAAGCTAAATCTTCTAATCGATAATTGGGCCAAAGAAATAATTTTAACTTAATCAATTTATTTGTATCTACATCAAAATCAAAACGCTTATCCGCATAAAAAAATTGACCGCAGCGCCTTGTACTGCCAAATACTAGGTTTCTATCCCCAACATTTACATTTTTCGCATCGAAACAAATTTGAATTCTCAATTCTCTACGACGTCTAGGAGATAAAATGTTTTCAGGAACAATAAAATTATAATGATTTTCGTCTTTATTCCCAAACAACTTTTCATGTCGTGCAATAGATTCATTAAGACTATTCTTCTCAACATTTATTTTTTCTTGGAATCTTCGATTTGTTTGATGCTTACTCTTATGCACACGTGAAATAGCTATGGTTTGGTACATGATAAATTGTCCATCCCATTTTATGGATAGCCGAGCTGGTTCAATAATCAACACCCCCCTTTCTATCAATTTTGTAAGAGTTATAGCCCTTGGAATCAGCATTAGATCCAGACTCATTTCGTCTCTTTGAATAGAGGATATAGCAATTTCCTTTGGGTTTCTCAATCTAAGCAGTAGACAATATAACTTGACATTTTTTATTATTTTTTGGTTAAAAGAATGTTCCGATCTCAATTGAAAAAGAAAATATCTTTTCAGGAAGAAGTCTAGCTCCGCTGCTATGTTGTTCTTAGATTTCCTTCTGCGTTTTTGAATGTATGATTCCCCATAATCTTCTTTAACATCTTTTTGTTTTTTTGATGCGTCAGATCCAAGACCCCCCCAGGCTGGCTGTTGTTTTTCTTCTTGATTCCTATGCTCTAATTCGAGCGATTTTTTTTTATTATATGATATTGATATACGCATATCCTTTTTTTGTTTTTCGTTGCTATTTTTATTAAATTTTAAAAGAAGTAAATTTATTGGTATGATCCGCGGTTTAATCTTATATGCATCATGAAGTAAGACAAATTCTGGGAAAAACCAAAGTTCCAGATTCGATATTGGCCAATTTAGTATTTCTTCATTCATTCCCATCCAGTCAAAAGATATTTTTGTGGCGGGGTTTATTTGTTTATGAATCGCGAAATAAAAAAGATTTTTCCTATCAATTTTATTTTTATCAATTATTTCATATTTCATATAATTATTAGCATTTGTATTTTTTTTTATGTTGGCGTTGCCCCCGATATCTATATTTGTCCATTCCTCAATATTGATCTTTTTTCTAAGACAAAAATTAATAGTTCCCCAATCAAAAAATTTTCTATCCGTATTTTTATCCCTATCAATAATATAATCTTCTCGTAGATAATTACTAAGATCTATATCTTCTGGCCAATCAAAAAATTCAGGATTATACGTCTTGTAATTATAGGTAACCCCCGGGGCCTCTTTTATTTGTAATGCCGACCCATAAATGTATGAATCCTTCTTATCTTCATAATCATAATTAATATATTTATTTGATAAAAGATCATATTTGTAGTTTTTAAATTTATCTTTTTGACTCGGTAATGAATTCACTGCATAATTGTTTTGTTTCTCGTAATGAATTAATTGTTCTTTTTCATATAAATCAAAATTTATTGAGTTTGTATTTTTAACCATAAAATTTTGCTTTATTCTATTTCGCCATTTTTGCGGCACTAATCTAGACCATCTAGTCTGAGATAAATCGTATTTATAGTGGTCATTACTCATTAACCAGCTTTTCCATGTCCATGTATTAATTCCAAAAAATTGAAGTTTCTTATGCCTTGATTCGGAATGAAATATTCCTTGTGTTCCACAAAATTTTTGGATTCTATCCTTAATATTAATAAAAGGAATTGTTCCATTATATTGAAATAGGGATTTCGAGTGATACTTGTTGATAACTTGGGTTTGTGACAATTTGTAAAATACATATGCCTGTGACAAGGAAGAGAGGTCACAAAAAATCTGTGAATTTTTATTTTTATTAATAATATTTGAAATAGGCTTTTTTATAGTCGAAATAAAATGAATTGTATTTTGATTTGTTTCATCATTGTAACTGTATTTATCAGTAATTAGTTTTTTTGATTTAAGTAAAATTTGTACACTGGTTTTCAAAATATTAATGATAGGTAAAAAGATATCTATGTATATCCCTTCAATAAACAATTTAATAAAATAGTGACATTTACGTATTAGTCGGGAACTTCTTCTTTTTAATATCTGCCAAATCTTTTTCGGCGATTTCAATCTTTTATCATCACAACTTGTTTCGTTAGGGCTAATGTTTATATCCGGAGTTATAAGTATGTTTTTCTTGTCTTTTGTTATTTTTTCAATTTGATTTCTGATTGTACTTGTCCTATCAGCCAGATCCCTCATCTTTTTTTCTGTCAGTGAATAATTTGTCCAATCCCTAGGTCGAATTCGAATGGACGATTCATGAATCATCTGATTACTTATCATAATTTTTTTTTTATTTCTATTCGATTCATATACTTCTCTTAATCCAAATAACGAAATTGGACTTATTTTTGCAAGCTCTTTCATTATTCTTTTTATAAATGGAACTGTTTTTATAACCCATCTTGTTTTTTCTTTTGATAGCTTTACAAACCATTTTGTTCTTTCTTTTATTTCTTTTATAATTTTTTTAGCTAGAAAAGATTTCTTTTGAACTTTGATAAGTTTTTTTTCAAATTCTTTATAAATGGGTTCAAAAAAAGAAGGTCGTTTTCGGGGAGAACCAAAAGGCAGTTCGGTTTCCATTCCCCAAACTGTTAAAAAACAAAAATGATATTTTTTCCCCTTATTTTTCAGTGAATCTTTATGATGGGATTGTAGCTTATATCTGTGCCACGGTTTCAGACGGAAGGGAAATAGGATTTTTATCTGAATACCGTCGATTAACCAGTTTTTAGGAAATTCGTTTTGTGATAATTGAACACCATTATAGGTGCATTTAACATGAATTTCGCTACTCCACTCTTTCCAATCCTCGTCCCACTCGGGGACTTGAAAGAATAGCGTACGCCCAATATTTTTGGCTATTATCAACGAAGGCAATACTATATATTTTCTAAGAATTGATTGGGTTAATAACAGAGAACCCCTTATTGTTTGAGCAAATAGAACAGTATCCCAATTTTCTGCTATTGTTATACATTCATTTTCCTTTTTTTTTTTATCCTTTTTTTTCGCTTCTTTCTCTTCAGAATTCTTAATTTTGAATTCCACGACCTTACCTATCCAATTCTTAAAAATGAAATTAA